CATACGCTATTTTGACATAACCCCCCAAAAAATGAAGTCTTTTCTTGAATCTTGAAAAAAAAAGTAATTTTCACGAATTTCTTTGTAATAAGAAAAGAAAGATTCTGATTCCTCCATTACCAAAAATTTTTGGCCATATCCTTTATTGGGTATTGTGGGGTCCTTAGAAAGTCCTTGTTTACTAGAAGGTCAGAACGGGGAAATAAGTTGATCCAAATTTATCACCGCGATCATTCAATTCAATATACAAAAATTTCGATTTTTGAATGGAGGGTTTATAATGTAAAACTTATCTGATCTTATCAATTTTTAGAATTTTTTTTTCGGATAAATCATCAATTTTGCAGAGTATTAAAGATTTTATCGAAAACTTACAGCAGCTTGCCAAACAAAGGCTAATAGAAGAAATAGTACAGGTATGACAGGCATAACATCTACGATTGGATTGAAAAAGGCATAAGCCTCGGGCAATTTGGCGAAGAAAAAACTACTCGAATAAAGGGTAGAATTAAGACAGATACAGATTAAACTAAAGATATTAAGCATAACAAAGATTTCATTCTTGTAGATTAGAAAATTTTATTTTGGTTTAGTTTTTTTATGAGGGAAAAATGAAAAGGCGAGTCAAAAAATCCTTCTTTTTCTTCGAACTCTCCCCAATCCAAAATCTTTCCTTTCATTCTCAAATGAGAATACAAGGAATTATAGTTTCATACAATATCTTAATTGAATTTTATGTAATGATCAATAATTTTTTTTGATTCTATATTTACATGTGTTGAATCCTAGCAACAATGTATTTTATATGTATTTGGGTTGGGATTGACGAATGACCAATATTAATATTAGTCTTTATTAGTGTCTAATATAAATCTAAATGGGGCGTGGCCAAGCGGTAAGGCACCGGGTTTTGGTCCCGTTACTCGGAGGTTCGAATCCTTCCGTCCCAGATTCTTTCCATCAGAAACGAAAGATTCTTCTCTTTAACAATTTTCTCTTTTCTTTGCAAAAAAATAGGAAAAACGAATTGATCTGGATCCCATTTTCTTTTTTTGTATTTCAGCTTATTCAAATGAATAATTGGAAATCAATATAATGTAACGGTTAGATGGATGAAAATTTATATATTCCATTTACTTGACTTTATAGAATTGGCGGAAAGGTTCTTGAACCTCAAGTAAAACAAAATCCGTCTGTATAATATATTATGTATTGTTATTGTATTGTTCTATTTCAAAAACAGCGGCCCTTTCAAATCAAAAGGGTCTGTGATTCTTTAAATATTCATGATTACTTCTGGTACCAATCGTTCGTTGTATATGATGGATACGAAAAGATTAGATTCTTGCGACCTTTTCGCGTCATCGAAATAGCTTATATTTGGTTAATAACTAAGTTCCGGAATTGGAAATCTATTAAGAGCCTTTCTTTTGAGGTTTAGAATTTATTTGTTCGAGAAAAACAGTTTTCATGATTCACCATCCCGAACAATCTGTTGAAGATGTAAATAATACTTAAGTAAACCCATTTTTCGTCTTTTTTTTTATCTTTTTCATTCATATGATAGAATATGGGACTTAAATCTTTTCTAAGACTTTTCTAGATAACTATTTAGCTATCCATAGATACATAGAAAGTATTATATACCGTTGATCCAATGACTATTCATGATTCTATCTTGAATCAATTCCATACCGGTTAGAAATTTAATTAGAGGAATGTTATGGTAAAACTTCGTTTGAAACGATGTGGTAGAAAGCAACGTGCGACTTGAAGGACATGATTCGATGTGGATTCTTACATCCACCATTTTCTATAGGAATGAAGATGCTCTTGAATCGACATAGTTTGTTCTGTTCCTGCTAGGAACCTAATTTGTGTTGGGTTAGTAAATAGGAATAGTACATGATGGAGCTCGAGCAAAAAGTATTGATTCATTTATTGGGGGGAAGAATCTAGGGTTAGTAACAATTAATAAGTTAGACGAACTTCGTAAGTATATCCTCAATATTGAAATCAAAGAGTTCAAATTCAAACAAGTTTGAAATAAAAAAGTCAAATTTGTGGGAATTGGGAAAACTTTTTCGATTCAAATTAAAAGTTTATTATTATATTACAAGGGGAATTAATCGTTCATATTATCTTTCCATAGCATAGAAAGAAATAACAAAAAACAAAAGGTATGTTGCTGCCATTTTGAAAAGGAGTAAGGATCACCGAAGTAATGTCTAAACCCAATGATTTTACAAAGTAAAGAGAAAGGATTCCGGAACAAGAAAACACTATTTTCAATTGTCTCAATCATTTTATTATAATGAAGAGGAAAAATAGATTCGAGGCGAGACAAATAAAATAGGTTAGAGACGACTCAAGAAATGTCTAAGGATTTATCTTCGAACTTTTTCAGAATTACCCAACTTGAGTTATGAGTACGAATGATATTTCTTTTATTCTGTAAATAAGAACAAAAAACGACGCAAATCATAAATTCATGATTTTATGGATCCATTTGTTATTATATACAGAAATATTAAAATCATTTTTTCTCGAGCCGTATGAGGAGAAAACCTCCTATACGTTTCTAGGGGGGGGGGGTATTGTTTATCTACATCTATCCCAATGAGCGATCTATCGAATCGTTGCAATTGATGTTCGATCTCGAAGAGAAGGAAAAGATCTTCGAAAAGTGGGTTTTTACGATCCGATACAGAATCAAACTTATTTAAACGTTCCCGCTATTCGTTATTTCCTTGAAAAAGGTGCTCAACCTACAGGAACTGTTCATGATATTTTAAGGAAGGCAGAATTATTTAAAGAAAAAACTTCGTAAAGAAAAAAAAGGAGAAAAAGAAACTAGTATCTATTTTGGGTAATTATTTACCCAAAATTTGCTCTTTTCTCGGTCTATTCATACTTATTTATTTATCTTTTTTCTTGTTGTGGGAATCCACCAACAAACAAAGGACAAACCTTGCTTATTGTATCTTTATTGATTGAATAAACCCGACATTTTTTCTCTATCTTTTCTTTATTTTATTTTTTTTCATCTAAATTTCTTATTTATGTTGTGCCAATCCAACACAAATCATTATTTGATTTACTTAATTAATTAATTTAATTTGTTTTCATATTGACAATGTTGTATCGCTCAAATATAATTCGAGCGTAGATAAATGGCTCTGTTTATTCCGACTTCTATTGGTTTTTCCTTTACTTCAGTCAAATGATGGGTTTGCCGGATTTACTGTTATACAAGATGTATTTTCTTAACGAAAATCAAAAATTTTGAGAAAACGTGTGGTCCCTAAATTTTGATATTTCTATTGGGAATCTGTTGTTTTTTAATCCGATCCACTCGTTTTTCTATTTTGCTGTTTATAATTGATCATAAAATCTTTCTATTTCTTGTTAGTTCAATGTTTTGACGTAGTTGTACAGTGCAATTCCATTTTTTTTTTTCGATCGTATCTACATATCATATTTATCTGGGTTGCTAACTCAACGGTAGAGTACTCGGCTTTTAAGTGCGACTATGATCTTTTACACATTTGGATGAAGCAACGAATTCGTCCAGACTATTGGTAGAGTCTATAAAACCGCGACTGATCCTGAAAGGTAATGGATGGAAAAAACAGCATGTCGTAATAATAAGAAGAAAATGGAATTTCTTATTATATTCTTTAATATTCTTATTTTTTTTTTTTTAGTAGAATTTTGAGTTGATCCTTACCGGATCATTCAAAAATGGTTTTTTCTTTTGTCTTACTCCAAAAGAAATTTACATTTGGGTCTAGTGAATAAATGGATAGAGCCTTACGGCTCCAATTCTAGTAAAAAAAAGCAACGAGCTTCTATTCTTAATTTGAATAATTACCCGATCTAATTAGACGTTAAAAAAAATTAGTGCCTGATGCGGGGAAGGGTTCTCCTGTGAGTGGTCCTTTGATTCTTTTTTTTCTTTAAAAAAATCCTAACTATTCTCTATTATGGATTGGAAACGAATGTGTAGAAGAAACAGTATACTGACAAAAAGAATCTGTTCCAAAGTCAAAAGAGCGATAGGGTTGCAAAAATAAAAGATTTTTGAACCTCTAGTAATTATAAAATAAAGAAGATAAATCTAGGGGAAAAGAAAAAGATCTGTTGATTGGACTTCCTGTTTCCGGGGTATATATTTTTTCCATACATACCCTGTTCTGACCATATTGCACTATGTATAATTTGATTACCCAAGAAATGCTTACCGTTTCTGGTTCAAGTCAAGTAGAAAAAATCTAAGTCAATGGAAGACTTACAAGGATATTTAGAAAAGTATCGACCTCGGCAACAACACTTCCTATATCCGCTACTCTTTCAGGAGTATATTTATGCACTTGCTCATAATCGTGGTTTAAATGGTTCGATTTTTTACGAACCTGTGGAAGTTTTTGGTTATGACAATAAATCTAGTTTAGCACTTGTAAAACGTTTAATTACTCGAATCTATCAACAGAATTCTTTGATTTCTTTGGTTAATGATTCTAACCAAAATCGATTCGTTGGACACAACAATTTTTTTGATTCTCATTTTTATTCTCAAATGATATCAGAAAGTTTTGCAATTATTGTAGAAATTCCATTCTCGTTGAGATTAGTATCTTATTTTGAAGAAAAAGAAATACCAAAATATCATAATTTACGATCAATTCATTCAATTTTTCCCTTTTTAGAGGACAAATTATCGCATTTAAATTATGTCTCAGATATACTAATACCCCATCCCATCCATATGGAAATCTTGGTTCAAATTCTTCAATGCTGGATTCAGGATGTTCCTTTTTTACATTTATTGCGATTTTTTCTTCACGAATATCATAATTGGAATAGTCTTCTCATTTCTCAGAAGAAATCTATTTACCGTTTTTCAAAAGAAAATAAAAGATTATTTCGGTTCCTATACAATTCTTATATATTTGAATGTGAATTTTTATTAGTTTTTATTCGTAAACAATCTTCTTATT